ATCAGCAACAACTGGTTTTATTACGGGGCAGCTCATGATGTTCATATCGATCTATTATGCGCCTCTGCATCTAGCATTGGGTAGACCTCATACAATAACTGTCCTAGTTCTACCGTATCTTTTGTTTCATTTCTTCTGGAACAATCACAAAAACTTTTTTTATTATGGATCTACTACCAGAAATTCAATGCGTAATCTCAGCATTCAATGTGTATTCCTAAATAATCTAATTTTTCAATTATTCAACCATTTCATTTTACCAAGTTCAACGTTAGCCAGATTAGTCAACATTTATATGTTTCGATGCAACAACAAGATGTTATTTGTAACAAGTAGTTTTGTTGGTTGGTTAATTGGTCACATTTTATTCATGAAATGGGTTGGCTTGGTATTATTCTGGATACGGCAAAATCATTCGATTCGATCTAATAATAAGTACCTTGTGTCAGAATTGAGAAATTCTATGGCTCGAATCTTTAGTATTCTCTTATTTATCACCTGTGTCTACTATTTAGGCAGAATGCCGTCGCCTATTGTCACTAAGAAACTGAAAGAAACGGAAGAAAGGGGAGAAAGAAAAGAAGAAAACGATGTAGAAACAACTTACGAAGAAGACAAAGATAGCCCAGACTACGAGGATTTTTATCTTGATACTCATCAAGATAATTTGGAATTGGTAAAACTTAACTTAAAAAAAGAAGAGAAAAATGAAAAAAATTCTTTTTGGTTTGAAAAACCTATTGTAACTTTTCTTTTCGATTATAAACGATGGAATCGACCATATAGATATATAAAAAATGATCGATTTGAAAATGCTATACGGAATGAAATGTCACAATATTTTTTTTATATATGCCCAAGTGATGGAAAACAAATAATATCTTTTACATATCCACCAAGTTTATCGACTTTTTCAGAAATGATAGAACGAAAAATTTCTTTGTACACGACAGAAAAACTATCCCACGAGGACTTGTATAATTATTGGGTTCATACCAATGAACAAAAAAAATACAACTTGAACAATGAATTGATAAGTCGAATAAAAATTCTAGAAAAAGAGAAAGGATCTCTTGCTTTAGATATGCTAGAAAAAAGGACCAGATTATGCGATGATGAGAATGAACAAGAATACTTGCCAAAAAGGTATGATCCTTTTTTGAATGGACCTTATCGAGGAACAATAAAAAATTTTGATTCACGTGCAATCATGAACGATTTAATAACTTCTACAGCGGATTCCGTAGAAATGTTTTGGATAAATAAGATTCATGGTCTCTTTCATAATGATTCTCGAGAATTAGAACATCAAAAGAATACGTTTGGCTTTAGCGGGAAATTTTTATTGAATTCGATTGGGAATTCCTTAACCTCAATCGATGAATTATCTTTTGAACACGCACGACGAATTGATTCAGAAAGTCAAGCAAAATCGTTAAAATTTATATTCGATGTAATTTCAACTGATCCAAATGATCTAACAACAATTAGAAGGAAATCTATTGGAATGAAAGAAATCAGTAAAAGGGTTTCTCGTTGGTCATACAAATTGACAGATGATGTAGAAGAAGAGGAAGAAGAAAATGAAGAAGAATCGACGGAACATCCCGAAATTCGTTCAAGAAAAGGCAAACGCGTGGTAATTTATACTGATAACGATCAGAGTACTAATTCCAGTACTAGTAATAATAATACTAGTAATAATAGCACTAATGATGAAGAAGAGGAAGTGGCTTTGATACGTTACTCACAACAATCGGATTTTCGACGGGGTATAATCAAAGGATCCATGCGTGCTCAAAGACGTAAAACAGTTATTTGGGAAATGTTTCAAGCAAATGTGCATTCTCCACTTTTTTTTGATCGCATAGACAAAACATTTTTTTTTTCGTTTTTTGATATCTCTAAAATGATTAATCACATTTTTAGGAATTGGGTAGGGGAAAACCCAGAATTGCAAATTTCTTATTTTGAGGAGGAAGAGACAAAAGAAAAGGAGAAAACAAACGAAGAGAAAGAAGAAGAAAATGAACGAATAGCAATATCAGAAGCTTGGGATACCCTTCTATTTACTCAAGCAATAAGAGGTTTCATGTTAATAACCCAATCTTTTCTTAGAAAATACGTTATATTACCCTTATTGATAATAGCTAAAAATATTGGTCGTATGTTATTATTGCAATTCCCCGAATGGTACGAGGATTTGAAGGAATGGAATAACGAAATGCATGTTAAATGTACCTATAATGGCGTTCAATTATCAGAAACAGAATTTCCCCAAAATTGGTTAACAGACGGTATTCAGATAAAGATTCTATTTCCTTTCTGTCTGAAACCTTGGCAAAGATCTAAAGTACGATCTCATCATAGAGATAGAGATCAGAAAATAAGCAAAAAGGAGAAAAAAAAAAAAGACAATTTTTGTTTTTTAACAGTCTGGGGAAGGGAAGCAGAACTACCTTTTGGGTCTCCCCGAAAACTACCTTCTTTTTTTGAACCCATTTTTAATGAACTCGAAAAAAAAACGAGAAAAGCGAAAAGGCAATTTTTTCAAGTTATAAGGGTTTTCAAAGAAAGAAGAAAAGGTTTTATAAAAGTTTCAAAAGAAAAAACAAGAATAGTTCTAGTTATAAACCTAATAATGAAAGAACTTGAAAAAGTAAACCCCATTTTCTTATTGAAATTGAGAAAGGTAAAAGTATATGAATCGAATGAAAACGAAAAAGATTCCAATATAAATAATAAGATTATCCGAGAATCGACCATTAGAATTCGATCCGCGAATTGTGTAAATGAAAATTATTCACTCATAGAAACAAAAATGAAAGATCTTGCTAATAAGACAATCACAATTAGGACTCAAATAGAAGGAATCACAAAAGGCAAGAAAAAAATAGTTCGAGCTTGTGATGATAAAAGATCGGAATCGAAGAAGGATATTTGGCAAATATTCAAAAGAAAAAATATCCGAGTAATACGTAAATCACATTATTTTATGAAATCCTTCGTTGAAAAAATATACATAGATATATTACTATGTATCATTAAGATTCCAAGGATCAATGCACAACTTTTCTTTGAATCAACAAAAAAAATGATCAACAAATCCATTTCCAACGCTGAAACAAATCAAGAAGGAATTGAGAAAACAAATCAAAATACAATGAACTTTATTTCGACTATAAAAAATCCGTTTTCGAATTTTTCTAATACTAATATTAGTAATCAAAATGTTAGGAATAATAATTGTGACTTATCTTCTTTGTCTCAAGCCTATGTATTTTACAAATTATCACAAAATCAATTACTTAACAAGTATCATTTGAAATCTGTACTTCAATATCACCACACCTATCCTTTTCTTAGGGATATAATCAAGAATTATTGTACGACACGAGGAATATTTGATTCCAAACCAAGGCAAAAAAAAATGCATAAGTCTGGAATGAATAAATGGAAAAATTGGTTAAGGGGTCATTATCAATACAATTTATCTCAGACCAAGTGGGATCACTTAGTACCGAAAAAATGGCGAAATAGAGTCAATCAATGTCGTACGATTCAAAAGAAAGACTCAATGAAATTAGATTTATATAAAAAAGAAAAAGACCAATTAATTCATTACACGAAACAAAATTACTATGCAGTGGACTCATCGATAAGTCAAAAAGAAAAATGGAAAAAACATTACGGATATGATCTTTTGTCATATAAATATATAAATTATGGGAATAGTAAGGACTCGTATATTTCTGGATCAACATTACAAATAGAGGACAAAAAAATTCCATATAATTTCAATACAAATACACTTAAATCCGAATCATTTTATAGATTGATAAGTATATCTATTAGTGATTATCTAGAAAAAAGATCTATTATTGATATGGACAAAAATATGGATAGAAAATTTTTTGATTGTAGAATTCTCCATTTTTGTCTTAGAAATAATATCGATATTGAGACCTGGGCCAATACGCATACCGGCACCAAGATTCATAAAAATGCTAAAACGGAAACTCAAAATTCTCAAAAATTTGAAAAAAAGGATCCTTTTTCTTTTACGATTCATCACAAAATCAACCTATCCAATCCAAAAAAATATTTTTTGGATTGGATAGGAATGAATCAAGAAAGGTTATATCATACCATATCAAATTTAGAACCTTGGTTTTTCCCAGAATTTGTACTACTTTTTGATGTGTATAAGATTAACCCGTGGATCATACCAATCAAATTACTTATTTTTAATTTGCATTTCTATGAAAAAAATATTAATCAAAATGAAAAGATCGACGTAAATAAAAAAAAAAATCTTTCTATATTAGCTAATCAAAAAGAATATCTTGAATTAGAAAATTCCAACCCCCAAAAAAACAAACAACAAGGTCAAGGAGATTTTGTATCAGATCTACGAAAACAAAACAAAAAGAAAAATCTTGAAGAAGATTACACGGAAGCAGACATTCAAATTAAAAAAGGTAGAAAGAAAAAACAATTCAAGAGCAAGAAAGAAACAGAACTAGATTTCTTCCTGAAAAAATATTTTCTTTTTCAATTAATATGGGATGATTCCTTGAATCAAAGAATGATCAATAATATCAAGGTATATTGTCTCCTACTTAGACTGATAGATCCAAGAGAAATTGCTATATCCTCAATTCAAAGAGGAGAGATGCATCTGAATATAATGTTGATTCAGAAAGACCTAACTCTTACAGAATTGATAAAAAGAGGAATATTTATTATCGAACCAATTCGTTTATCTATGAAAAAGGATGGAAAATCTATTATATATCAAACCATAGGTATTTCATTGGTTGATAAGAATAAGCGCCAAACTAATGGAAAATGCATAATAAAAAGTGGATATGTTGAAAAAAAGAATTTTGATGGATCCATTGCACAACACAGCAATATGCTTGTGAATAGAAACAGAAATCATTTTTATTTCCTTGTTCCCGAAAATATTCTATCTCCCAGACGTCGTAGAGAATTTAGAATTTTAATTTGTTTCAATTCCCGGAATTGGAATGTTGTGAATCGAAATCCACTATTTTGCAATCAAAACAACATAAAAAACTGGGGACAATTTTTAAACGGGGAAAAGCATCTTAATACAGATGCAAATAAATTCATTAAATTCAAATTGTTTCTTTGGCCCAATTATCGATTAGAAGATTTAGCTTGTATGAATCGTTATTGGTTTGATACCAATAACGGTAGTCATTTCAGTATGTCAAGAATACATATGTATCCACGATTCAGAATTAGTTTATAGTATATTTCCTATATATCTATCGCATGCCATATTCGGTGGATAAAAACCGAAAGATATACACATACACCATGTTACATTCTGATAAATGTATCATCCCTTTCTATCCAAATCAAATTTGTAATTTGATTTGGATAAAATTAATATAAATTTGAAGTAGTGTATATGAAGAAATCCCATTTTTTTTGTACTAGATTCAAATAACTGGAACTAACTGGTATAATAATAATTATTATTTTTACTGATCGGTAAAATACACGGAAAAGAAAAAAATAGAAAAATGGGTTTTTTATGGTCAAAAATGCATTCATCTTAGCTATTCGACAAGAAAAAGAAAAAAACTGCGGATCTGTTGAATTTCAAGTATTCAGTTTTACGGATAAGATACGGAGACTCACTTCACATTTGGAATTACATAAAGGAGATTTTTTATCACAAAGGGGCCTACGGAAAATTCTGGGAAAACGTCAACGGCTACTGGATTATTTGTCAAAGAAAAATAGAGTACGTTATAAGAAATTAATTGGTCAATTAGGTATTCGGGAGTCAAAAACTCGTTAATTTGAAGGTTGGTTTGCATTTTTTTCTTTAGTTATTAGTAGTTATTAAATTTTTCATTTTGATGAACTTCGTTTGATAAATTCATGGAATAATGAATTAAGGAAGAAAAGATATGACTGTACCGGCTACAAGAAAAGATCTCATGATAGTTAATATGGGTCCTCATCACCCATCAATGCATGGTGTTCTTCGACTGATCGTTACTCTTGATGGTGAAGATGTTATTGACTGTGAACCCGTATTGGGTTATTTACACAGAGGGATGGAAAAAATAGCAGAAAATCGAACAATTATACAATATTTACCTTATGTAACACGGTGGGATTATTTAGCCACTATGTTCACAGAAGCAATAACAGTAAATGCACCAGAACGATTGGAAAGTGTTCAAGTACCTAAAAGAGCCAGTTACATTAGAGTCATTATGCTGGAATTGAGTCGTATAGCTTCTCATTTATTATGGCTTGGGCCCTTTATGGCGGATATCGGCGCACAGACTCCCTTTTTCTATATTTTCAGAGAAAGGGAATTGTTATATGATCTATTCGAAGCTGCTACGGGTATGCGAATGATGCATAATTATTTCCGTATTGGGGGGGTTGCTGCTGATCTTCCTTATGGCTGGATAGATAAATGTTTTGATTTCTGTGATTATTCTTTAACAGGAATTGCTGAATATCAAAAACTTATTACACGGAATCCCATTTTTTTGGAACGAGTTGAAGGAGTGGGCATTATTGGTGGAGAAGAAGCAATAAATTGGGGTTTATCAGGGCCGATGTTACGTGCTTCTGGAATACAATGGGATCTTCGTAAAGTTGATAGTTATGAGTGTTACAATAAATTCGATTGGGAAGTCCAATGGCAAAAAGAAGGAGATTCACTAGCTCGTTATTTAGTCCGAATCGGTGAAATGAAGGAATCTATAAAAATTATTCAACAGGCTCTAGAAGGAATTCCTGGGGGACCCTATGAAAATTTAGAAGTCCGGCGCTTTGATAGAGCAAAAAATTCCGAATGGACTAATTTTGAATATAGATTTATTACTAAAAAACTTTCACCCAATTTTGAATTGTCGAAACAAGAACTTTATGTAAGAGTAGAAGCCCCAAAAGGAGAATTAGGAATTTATTTGATAGGAGATAGTAGTGTTTTCCCCTGGAGATGGAAAATTCGGCCACCTGGTTTTATCAATTTGCAAATTCTCCCTCAATTAGTTAAAAGAATGAAATTGGCCGATATCATGACGATACTAGGTAGTATAGATATTATTATGGGAGAAGTTGATCGTTGAAATGATAATTGATACGACAGAAGTAGAAGTACAAGCTATCAATTCCTTTTCTAGATTGGAATCCTTAAAAGAAGTTTATGAACTCATATGGATCTTTGTTCCCATTTTCACCCTTCTATTAGGAATCATAATAGGGGTCCTAGTAATTGTGTGGTTAGAAAGAGAAATATCCGCAGCAATACAACAACGTATTGGGCCTGAATATGCCGGTCCGTTGGGGATTCTTCAAGCTCTAGCAGATGGGACCAAATTACTTTTTAAAGAGGACCTACTTCCATCTAGAGGAGATATTCGTTTGTTTAGCGTGGGACCGTCTATAGCGGTCATATCAGTTCTACTAAGTTATTTAGTAATTCCTTTTGGATATCGCCTTATTTTAGCCGATCTCAGTATAGGTGTTTTTTTATGGATCTCCATTTCAAGTATTGCTCCTATTGGACTTCTTATGTCAGGATATGGATCGAACAATAAATATTCCTTTTTAGGTGGTCTACGGGCTGCTGCTCAATCTATTAGTTATGAAATACCATTAACTCTATGTGTATTATCAATATCTCTACGTGTGATTCGTTGGAACATGATTATTTTCCCTTCTCTCTAGAAATAAAGTAAAGAGGTTGAATATATTGAATGGATATTTTCATTTTTTATTCATCATTAGGGTTGATGAGTTAAACTAGATAGTTATATGAGTAAAATCAAACTGCTTAGAAATTTGCAGTAAGAAGAGCAAATCTCATTCCCTATGTACAAGAATATAAACATAAGTAGTATATAAACTGTTTACCCCAAGATTAAGATTCTTTGACTAATTCTCATATCTTGAAGCGGGTACAAAAGATCAACGTATGGGGGTTCCACTACTTTTTTATATGTATTACCATACGGGGGATCAATCAAAAATCAGTGAACAGTTAGGAACACCAAGGTACACAAAGGATTAGTAATAGAGATAATATAAGGTATCAAAAAACGGTATTGTTATATAAAACTTTGGATAAAACGAATCATAATGGGGACTTTAAGTTAGTAGAAATGACCAAGCAGTACTTCCCCACGATTCCGATCTAGAGTATGCTCCTATTCACTGATTAAAGAAATGACTATCAAAAACGAATTAATCCTTTATTTTTTTTTTCAGAGTACCCTCCCTCTGAGAAAGAAGAACAGGAACAAAAGAAATAGAATTCAAAAATAGAATGAGAAAAATGAATAAATAATAATACAAAGGATCTTTATTTATTATTTTCCCCATCCATATCTATACATAACATATAGAATTCTTATCATGAATTTTGAATTAATACCCAATTCTTTCTTTATAGTTATTGATAGAACATATTTATTGATATAACGAGTATTTTATTAAAAGATTAAGTTATTACCAAACAAAGATAAATTAAAATTGTAATGGATAAGATCAATTCGGAAGCACCTTTTATATTTGAGCAGACGGAATTTCATTGGTCTAATTTTTGGCTTCCCGATGTATATTTACCATCCAAATAAGGACGGAGATAATATCGATCAAGTTCTTACATTTATTTGTGGCCATAGAGGAGCCGTATGAAGCCGAAGTCTCATGTACGGTTTTGAAATAGCGATGCGAGCAGTGATGTTATTATCGACTATGATTATCTAACAGTTTAAGTACAGTTGATATAGTTGAGGCGCAGTCAAAATATGGATTTTTGGGGTGGAATCTGTGGCGTCAGCCTATCGGGTTTGTTGTTTTTCTAATTTCTTCTCTAGCAGAATGTGAAAGATTACCCTTCGATTTACCAGAAGCGGAGGAAGAATTAGTAGCAGGTTATCAAACGGAATATTCAGGTATCAAATACGCTTTATTTTACCTTGCTTCTTACCTAAATTTATTAGTTTCTTCATTATTTATAACAGTTCTTTACTTAGGTGGGTGGAATTTCTCTATTCCGTATATATCTATTCCTGAACTTTTCGGAATAAATCAAATGGATGGAGTCTTTGAAACGACAATTGGGATATTTATTACATTAGCTAAAGCTTATTTGTTTCTATTCATTCCTATCGCAGCAAGATGGACTTTACCTAGAATGAGAATGGACCAGTTATTAAATCTTGGATGGAAATTTCTTTTACCTATTTCCCTGGGTAATCTATTATTGACAACTTCTTCCCAACTTGTTTCACTATAAATACTATAAATAATAGAATAAGATAACGATATTCTAGATTCATAATCGATATCGATCTCAAACAAGAGAAAGAAACATCAATTTATTCACGGAGATCCACAATATGTTCCCTATGGTGACCGGGTTCATAAATTATGGTCAACAAACAATACGAGCAGCAAGGTACATTGGTCAAAGTTTCATAATTACCTTATCCCATACAAATCGTTTACCTGTAACTATTCAATATCCTTATGAAAAATCGATCACATCGGAGCGTTTCCGCGGTCGAATCCACTTTGAATTTGATAAATGTATTGCTTGTGAAGTATGTGTTCGTGTATGTCCCATAGATCTACCCGTTGTTGATTGGAAATTTGAAAAAAATATTAAAAAGAAACAATTGCTTAATTATAGTATTGATTTTGGGGTCTGTATATTTTGTGGTAACTGTGTCGAGTATTGTCCAACAAACTGTTTATCAATGACTGAAGAATATGAACTTTCTACTTATGATCGTCACGAATTGAATTATAATCAAATTGCTTTGGGTCGGTTACCAATGCCAGTAATTGGAGATTACACAATTCAAACAGTTATAAATTCGACTCAAATCAAAATAGACAAGGATAATCCCCTTGATTCAAGAACGGTTACTGATTACTAAGATTTCCTTTTGATATTTTGATATAAAGGATCCAAGCCCCTTTTTGGGGGTTGGTCAGAAATTACAAATAATAACTATTGATTGTTGAGAATCACTCTTTGTTTTAAACTGAGAATATGGTTTAGTGATGATTTTAAAATAGAAAATTCCAACTATTCTTTTCTTTTTTCTTTTAGATAAAAATAGAAAATAGATAAAAAGGAAAGTAGGATTGGCCAATAACTTTAATAACTTTATCTATATCTACATTAATCCATATTAAGATTGAATTCAATTGAGAACCCATCATATACAATAAAAAAAAAATAAAAATAAAGGTAACACCCTTTTCTTTCCTGGACTATTTAGTAAGGTCATGAAATATTTCGACTTATTTATCTGTTATACATAATGGATTTACCTGGACCAATACACGATATACTTGTAGTATTTCTGGGATCAGTTCTTATATTAGGAGGTCTAGGAGTAATATTATTTACCAATCCAATTTATTCTGCCTTTTCGTTGGGATTGGTTCTTGTTTGTATATCCTTATTCTATATTCTATCAAACTCCTATTTTGTAGCTGCCGCACAGCTCCTTATTTATGTAGGAGCCATAAATGTCTTAATCATATTTGCTGTTATGTTCATGAATGGTTCAGAATATTCGAACGATTCCTATTTTTGGACTGTTGGAGATGGAGTCACTTCACTGGTTTGTATAAGTATTCTTTTTTCACTAATTACTACTATCTTAGATACGTCATGGTATGGAATTATTTGGACTACAAGATCAAATCAGATTATAGAACAGGACCTTATTAGTAACGTTCAACAAATTGGAATTCATTTATCAACAGATTTTTATCTTCCGTTTGAACTCATTTCTATAATTCTTTTAGTTTCTTTGATAGGTGCAATTACTATGGCTCGTCAATAAGAAATACTTAGAATTAATACAATTATTAGAAATTCAAAATCCAATGAAAAAGGGAAAGTTTTTCATTTAATCTACTTCTGATACCCTCTTTTTTCTGTAATTACTCGATTCTGGTCAATCAAATCGGTTGAATTGTTGTTCATATTGAAATGAATCGAGATTCATGAGGAGTTAGCCAATGATGTTTGAACATATACTTTTTTTGAGTGTCTACTTATTTTCTATCGGTATCTATGGATTGATCACAAGTCGAAACATGGTTAGAGCACTTATGTGTCTTGAGCTTATACTAAATTCGGTTAATATAAATCTCGTAACATTTTCTAATATATTTGATAGTCGCCAATTAAAAGGAGACATTTTCTCAATCTTTGTTATAGCCATTGCGGCTGCGGAAGCAGCTATTGGGCTAGCTATTGTTTCGTCGATTTATCGTAACAGAAAATCAACTCGTATCAATCAATCAAATTTGTTGAATAATTAGTCATAACTATCATATAAATATAAATCATATAAATATAAATAAAGACATAAATAATAAAATAATATAAATAAAATATAGATATAAATTCTTTCATTTTTTATTCTTTTTTTTATAGTAATATGTATAGTAATATATTTTTATATTACTATTGAAATATTGATGATCTGTTGGCCAATGTCAATGTAAAGTCATATGTGTGACTTGTATAATCATGGTTGTTGAAACGGAAATCAAAGTATCTTGGTCCTTTCTCATGAACAGATTTAGAAATATATTGATTTTTAACATTAGATTTTTTGATAAACCATTGATTTGTCTGGTGTCTACAATACAATATAAATATATAATTCATTTCCTCCTGATTTTACTTTACCAGATCGAAAATTTTTTATGTTCAAAACTGGAATTTATAGACCCAATGTCACATTCAGTAAAAATTTATGATACATGTATAGGGTGTACTCAATGTGTACGAGCCTGCCCCACAGATGTATTGGAAATGATACCTTGGGACGGATGTAAAGCTAAGCAAATTGCTTCCGCGCCAAGAACCGAGGACTGTGTAGGTTGTAAGAGATGTGAATCCGCTTGTCCAACAGATTTTTTGAGTGTCCGTGTTTATTTATGGCATGAAACAACTCGCAGCATGGGTCTATCTTATTGATACGTTATAAAAAACTCCACTTGAATCATTTGATTCCTTTTTACCGACAAAAACCCGTACTCGAGAAAATATATTATTCCGAGCACGGGTTTTTTGGTCAAAATGCATCTTGTCTTTATCACGAGTTATTTCCCTTGGTTAACACTACTTGTAGTTTTGCCGATATTCGCGGGTTCTTCAATTTTCTTTCTTCCTCATAGGGGGAATAAGGTAATTAGGTGGTATACTATATGTATATGCTTATGGGAACTCCTTCTAACAACCTATGTGTTCTGTTATCATTTCCAATTGGATGATCCATTAATTCAATTGGAGGAGGATTTAAAATGGATAAATGTTTTTGATTTTCACTGGAGACTGGGAATCGATGGACTTTCCATAGGACCTATTTTACTGACAGGATTTATCACTACTTTAGCCACTTTAGCAGCTTGGCCTGTTACTCGAAATTCGCGATTGTTCTATTTCCTGATGTTAGCAATGTACAGTGGCCAAATAGGATTATTTTCTTCTCGAGACCTTTTACTTTTTTTTCTCATGTGGGAGTTAGAATTAATTCCTGTTTACTTACTTTTATCCATGTGGGGAGGAAAGAAACGTTTGTACTCAGCCACAAAGTTTATTTTGTACACTGCGGGGGGTTCCATTTTTCTCTTAATAGGAGTTCTAGGTATGGGTTTATATGGTTCCAATGAACCGATATTGGATTTTGAAAGATTAGCTAATCAGTCATATCCTGTGACATTAGAAATAATATTCTATTTGGGCTTCCTTATTGCTTATGCTGTCAAATCGCCGATTATACCCCTACATACATGGCTACCAGATACCCATGGGGAAGCACATTACAGTACATGTATGCTTCTAGCTGGAATCTTATTAAAAATGGGGGCATATGGATTGATTCGGATCAATATGGAATTATTACCGCACGCCCACTCTATATTTTCTCCCTGGTTGGTAATAATAGGGACAATACAAATAATCTATGCAGCTTCAACCTCTCTTGGTCAACGCAATTTAAAAAAGAGAATAGCCTATTCTTCTGTATCTCACATGGGTTTCATAATTATAGGAATTGGTTCTATAACCGACATGGGACTCAACGGAGCCGTTTTACAAATACTCTCTCATGGATTTATTGGTGCTGCACTTTTTTTCTTGGTAGGAACGAGTTGTGATAGAATACGTCTTGTTTATCTCGACGAAATGGGGGGGATATCGATCCCAATGCCAAAAATATTTACCATCTTTAGTAGTTTCTCGATGGCTTCTCTTGCATTGCCAGGAATGAGTGGTTTTGTTGCAGAATTAGTAGTATTTTTTGGAATAATTACCAGTCCAAAATATCTTTTAATGCCCAAAATACTAATTACCTTTGTAATGGCAATTGGAATGATATTAACTCCTATTTATTTATTATCTATGTTACGTCAGATGTTTTATGGATACAAACTATTCAATGTTCCAAACTCCAATTTTGTGGATTCTGGACCACGAGAACTATTTGTTTCAATCTGTATCTTTTTACCCGTAATAGGGATTGGTATTTATCCTGATTTTGTTCTTTCGCTATCAGTTGACAAGGTACAAGCTATCCTATCTAATTATTTTCATAGATAGTTTTCATTAATCAGATAGAAAACAAAGTCTTAGAATTTTGAATTTGAAGATTTTTGAGCTGTACAACACAAAAAATAAAGTGAATTAGAATTATAATAAGATATATTCCGAGTTTTTGAGAACCATTTGAATCAAGGAATCATTCAAATGGTTCTCAAAAACCTGCACAAACTTTCCGTTACGTATTGTACGACGGTCTTATGTATTCCTCATGGAATTTGTTCAATTAGATGTTAATGTGAATGAACCATAACTATGTAGACCTATTCCTAATAGATTGATCCCAAAATAGCATATCCAAATTATAAGAAATCCTATAGACGCTACAAGTGACGAATTCGTACCTTGCAAACTTTGATTTGTTCTAGTATGTGAATAAATCGCGAATATGGTCCAAGTAATAAATGCCCAAGTTTCTTTGGGGTCCCAATTCCAATAAGATCCCCATGCCTCGTTAGCCCATACTGCTCCAGAAAGAATACCTATGGTTAAAAAGGTAAATCCTAAACTAATGACACGATAACTCCAATAATCCAAACGCTGAGTTAATTGATATTTGTAATAATTTTGAAATGGAACAAAAGAAGTGTGTTTAAAAACATTTTTTTTTTTGTTCAAGTATTCGATTTTGTCAAAGAAAAATGACTTAATCTTAATTAAGAAAATTTTTCTTTGACAAAAAATATCGATGTTTTTACGAAATGTAATGACTAGAAAAGCGACTGATAATAACGACCCACATAAAAGAGCTGCATAGCTCAATAACATCATACTTACGTGCATCATTAACCACTGAGATTGTAGAGCAGGTACTAATCTTGACGATTGATGCATTTCACTTGAAAGACCCGATGTGGCGAAACCTTGGGTAAAAATGGCACTTGGGGCGGTTATTGCGCTTAAATCATTTTTATGATTCCATATCTTGGAAATTAGATGAATAATGGAAAAACTCCACGAAAGGAAGATTAAAGACTCGTATAAATTACTTAATGGAAAATGTCTCGAAGAAATCCAACGAGTAACTAATAATCCTGTTATAGAAAAAAAAGTAACTATCATTCCTTTTTCCGACGAATCACGCAACCCTATGATTTCGTGTACTAATAGGGTCATCAAATGAATCGTAATCACAATTGAAATGATCGAAAAAGAGAGATGAGTTAATATATGTTCTAAAGTCACAAATATCATACATAAAAAAGGTCCCATTACAGAATGGAAATCGGGAATTAAATACATTATAGGATCCATTGTATCTTTTTTACAGTATGCCGCCACTCGGACTCGAACCGAGATGCTCTAGCACTGCTTCCTAAGAGCAGCGTGTCTACCGATTTCACCATAGCGGCTTACTTGAAATAATAATAGTCAATTCATGTTGAATCGTCTAGATCTAGATTCAAGGATTCAATATAGTTTAGGAAATATTAGAACTGATAAATAAGAGCTCTTTTAAATTCATCTTTGAATTTTCAATAATTTTGACTTAGGTTAGTATCATCGTAGGTTCAGTTTTAAGAATCCACTTTTACGTACTATCTGTATATTAAGTTCTCCCGGAACACTTGTAACTTGAAATACAAATTTGGTTTTCAGTCGAAACAGAAACTAAGAATTGTGAATTGTCCTCTTTTTATATTTTTTATTTATTTTGAATTGAATCCACGAAATCAGATAAATGAAAAACAAATTAAATTGTCAAAGAGATTTTTTTTCTAAACGAAAAAAAAAATAAATAGGATTTCATATGTATCACAATTCAATTACTAAATTTAAGTAATTTTTCTAACAATTTGGATACTTTTCTTAGTATCATTAAGTATTAATTAATTAATTAAAATATATAATATAAAATTCATATAATAATATAAAATAAAATTAATATACTACTTTTTGTTGTTTGTTGTGTACATAATTTCTAACTAAAATAATGATAATATTTTATTTATGAAACCAACTTGGTCTTGAGTTAAGCATATAATAAAACAAAAGAGTTTCCGCATCCATCACAATTTTCTTTTCACAACGGAAAAATCTTTGTTCATTCTATTTTTCCGTTGTGAAAAGAAAATGAATAGGAAAAAAACATCTCACGAATTAATAAATAGATTCTAATAAAAACTAGAATGAAAAAAAATAATGATACTTAGAACCGACAGATAGAGAAATTCTTATTCTACATATCATAGCAGCTAGTTCTAACTAATATTGTATTGAGTTCAATACATCAATACATTTAGTTAAAGGGAATTATTCATATTCCAAAATTTGAAATTCTTCTAGCCATGGAAATTCCGATTATTCCAAGATTTTCTTATTTGTTTGTCGCACAAAAAAACTTTTTGAATCTCCAGTAGAAACTGACTTTGCTAAAGAAAAAGCTTTTATTGCAGCTAAATATCCTTTTTTCTTCCAAATATTTCTACGAATACGTTTTTTTGATATAGAAGTACGTTTTTTTGGAACTGCCATTCAAAAAAAAAGAGTTACTCATTTTTATTGTTGTATGTGAAAGACATGTATTGCTCAAAATAGATCGTTCTTTTTAGTCATTTTCTATACTTAACTTAATTTCGTCGATAATAGTTTTTTCAGAACATACAATAAAAATATATTATTTATATATTTATATATAAATATATGTATGACATGCATGTCACATATATAACAATGTCACATATTAACACACTAGGCAAAAAAATAGAAGAAAAAAAAGGGGGGGGAATTCGAAAAGGAATTTTTATGACTATTAGTTTGGAATCGAATAAGCTCATATTGCCGTGTCTATAATTTAAATTCAAACTTAAACTACAATTAGTGGTTAATATGTTAAACAAGACATTCTATTACCTAAGAAGGAGAACCTCAATTTTTAGTTATTTTTTTTTTCAGTTCTATACGAAATAAAGAGTATTAGAATATTTCTGATACTTTCTTATTGGATTGGAATCCAATCAATTAGTTCCGCAATGAGTTAGGTAATTACTACAAATAAAATCACTAGAATAACTAGGTCTTTTTTTTGAGTCTATTTATTGAGGCATACTATGATTTATATTCGACTGTTTTGGTATGATTGTTTTTACTTACTATACTATAGTATATGATATGATTACATATTGCCAGAATAGGATGATAGTATAGTCGTAGAATGATTCAAAATCTCAGATTTCCCATTTTTTTTTATTTTATTAACTATCTTTCTTTAGTTAAAAGTTAAAGTTAATAACTAAGTAATTACTTTTATCTAGCTATTTGGTCATATCATTTGAATTGGAACTTTTGAATATTTCCAATATCTGAGAAAAGTAAGAATAATGAAAAATAAAAATAGTTGAGTTTTTCATATCTTTTTTTGTTGATTTTTTTATTGTTCCTTTCGAAAGCGATAAGAATTGATGAATCGGAAACAATTAAATTATAAGAAAAAAAATGAAAATTTGTTTTTTTTATGGAACATACATATAAATATGCATGGATAATACCCTTTCTTCCATTTCCAGTTACTATGTTAATAGGATTTGGACTTCTGCTTATTCCGACAGCAACAAAAAATCTTCGTCGTATGTGGGCTTTTCCGAGTGTTTTGATGCTAAGTATAGCTATGGCATTTTCGGCCAATCTATCTATTCAGCAAATAAATGGAAATTTTATCTATCAATATCTATGGTCTTGGACCGTCAATAATGATTTTTCTTTAGAGTTCGGACACTTGATCGATCCACTTACTTCTATTATGTCAATATTAATTACTACTGTTGGAATTATGGTTCTTATTTATAGTGACAATTATATGTCTCACGATCAAGGATATTTGAGATTTTTTGCCTATATGAGTTTTTTCAATAGTTCTATGTTAGGATTAGTTACTAGTTCCAATTTGATACAAATTTATATTTTTTGGGAACTTGTAGGAATGTGTTCCTATTTATTAATAGGTTTTTGGTTCACACGACCGAGTGCGGCAAGTGCTTGCCAAAAAGCTTTTGTAACCAATCGTATAGGGGATTTTGGTTTATTATTAGGAATTTTAGGACTTTATTGGATAACTGGTAGTTTAGAATTTCGGGATTTGTTCGAAATAGTTAATAACTTGGTTTATCATAATGGAGTAAATTCCTTATTTGCTACTCTGTGTGCTTTTTTTTTATTCGTTGGTGCAGTTGCTAAATCCGCACAATTCCCCCTTCACATATGGTTACCTGATGCTATGGAAGGACCCACTCCCATTTCTGCTCTTATACATGCTGCTACTATGGTAGCAGCGGGAATTTTTCTTGTAGCTCGGCTTCTTCCTCTTTTCATAGTTATACCTTCCATAATGAATATCATTTCTTCAATAGGCGTAATAACAGTACTATTAGGAGCTACTTTGGCTCTTGCTCAAAGAGACATTAAAAGAAGTTTAGCTTACTCGACAATGTCTCAATTGGGTTATATTATGTTAGCTCTGGGTATAGGTTCTTATCGAGCCGCTTTATTCCATTTGATCACTCATGCCTATTCGAAAGCTTTATTGTTTTTGGGATCCGGATCAATTATTCATTCAATGGAACCCATTGTTGGATATTCACCAGATAAAAGTCAAAATATGGTTCTTATGGGCGGTTTAACAAAATATGTTCCAATTACAAGAATTACCTTTTTCTTAGGTACACTCTCCCTTTGTGGTATTCCGCCTCTTGCTTGTTTTTGGTCCAAAGATGAAATTCTTAACGATAGTTGGTTGTATTCACCAACTTTCGCAATAATAGCTTCCTTTACAGCGGGATTAACCGCATTTTATATGTTTCGGATGTATTTACTTACCTTTGATGGACATTTGCGCATTCATTTTCAAAATTACAGTAGCACTAAAAATAGTTCTTTCTATTCAATATCTTTATGGGGAAAAAAAGTGCCAAAAGCAGTCAATAGAAATTTACTTTTATCAACAATGAATAATAAGGTCTCCTTTTTTTCAAAGGATACATATCAAATTGATGATAATGGAAGAAATAGAATACGATACTTTAGTACTCACTTTAGAAATAAATATACTTACACCTATCCTCATGAGTCGGACAATACTATGTTATTTCCTCTGCTTGTATTGGTACTATTTACTTTATTCGTTGGATCAATCGGAATTAATTTTGATCAAGGAGTAATAGATTTTGATCTATTATCGAAATGGTTAACTCCGTCCACAAACTTTTTCCATCCAAATTGGAATGGTTCCCCAGATTGGTATGATTTTTTGAAAAATGCAGTTTTTTCGGTCAGTATAGCTCTTTTTGGATTATTTATAGCATCTATTTTATATGGATCTGTTTATGCATCTCTACCGAATTTGGACTTAGTCAATTTGTTTGTAAAGGGGGGCCCCAAGAGAATTCTCTTGGACCAAGTGGAAAATGTGATATACAATTGGTCATATAATCGTGGTTACATAGATATTTTTTATACTAGGATTTTTACTGTAGGTATAAGAGGATTAGCTGCACGAATTCAGTTTTTTGATAGACATATAATTGATGGAATTACAAATGGGGTCGGCGTTACCAGTTTCTTTATAGGGGAAGGGGTTAAATATATGGGAGGGGGACGAGTCTCTTCTTATCTATTCTTGTATTTATCTTATGTATCAATCTTTTTTTTCATTTTTCTCTTCTTTTTTTAAGTTAAGTTTTACCAATTCCAAATTATCTTGATGAGTATCAAGATAAAAATCCTCGTAGTCTGGGCTATCTTTGTCTTCTTCGTAAGTTGTTTCTACATCGTTTTCTTCTTTTCTTTCTCCCCTTTCTTCCGTTTCTTTCAGTTTCTTAGTGACAATAGGCGACGGCATTCTGCCTAAATAGTAGACACAGGTGATAAATAAGAGAATACTAAAGATTCGAGCCATAGAATTTCTCAATTCTGACACAAGGTACTTATTATTAGATCGAATCGAATGATTTTGCCGTATCCAGAATAATACCAAGCCAACCCATTTCATGAATAAAATGTGACCAATTAACCAACCAACAAAACTACTTGTTACAAATAACATCTTGTTGTTGCATCGAAACATATAAATGTTGACTAATCTGGCTAACGTTGAACTTGGTAAAATGAAATGGTTGAATAATTGAAAAATTAGATTATTTAGGAATACACATTGAATGCTGAGATTACGCATTGAATTTCTGGTAGTAGATCCATAATAAAAAAAGTTTTTGTGATTGTTCCAGAAGAAATGAAACAAAAGATACGGTAGAACTAGGACAGTTATTGTATGAGGTCTACCCAATGCTAGATGCAGAGGCGCATAATAGATCGATATGAACATCATGAGCTGCCCCGTAATAAAACCAGTTGTTGCTGATAC